CTCTTTCCGTACCTTCACTTAATTTAAGTGACTCATTTGATTAACAACACCGGATCAAATAGCAACGGAGACCTTTCTTCCAACAGTTAGACCTTATTAACGTGACATGTAAACTAGTAAGAATACTGGAAAGCATATTCAAATAGCCCCTCGGGCTATGATACATAAATGGGATAAAATCGGGATCAAACCCGTCTTTTTCTTACTTAACCTTAGGTTAATTAAATTTGATGAAAGGAACCCCGAACCCTTACTATTTTGATTTGAGTTTAGGTTTAAGTCTGACGAGAATAATATTCTACGACTAACAATTCATTTATTTTCAAACCGACCCATTTACTATCTATTATTTGATTGACTAATCCTTTATATTGGAATGGTTGAAGGGTTAAATAGTTCGGCACTTCCTCATGGGGGGATGAGTTGAGAGAATTTTGAATCAGAGTTCGGGATTTTTGTTCATCCTTCGCCGTAATAATATCTCTGGGTTTGCAGCGATAGCTTGGTATATCTACTATACGCCCATTCACTAAAATATGTCTATGGTTAACTAATTGGCGGGCTGCGGGAATAGTCGAAGCCATACCCAACCTAAAAAGGATATTATCCAAACGCATTTCAAGTAATTGTAGTAAAACTTGACCTGTTGACCCCTTGGCTTTTCCGGCAATACGAACGTATTTAAGTAATTGTCGTTCTGTAAGACCATAATGAAAACGCAATTTTTGTTTTTCTTCTAGGCGAATACGATATTGAGATTTTTTCCCGGAACGCGATTGGCTTCTAAGATCACTTACAGCTTTAGGCCTTTTATTAGTTAGTCCTGGTAAAGCCCCCAAGCGGCGTATTTTTTTGAAACGAGGTCCTCGGTAACGCGACATAAAGACTCCTTATTCTTTTTTTTTTTTATTTTACAGAATAAACCTAAACTAAAACTGAACTAAATGAAGCGACGTTTACTGAAGTAGTAGTAGTCTACTTGTCCTATAAAGAAGAATAAAGAAGAATGAGAGAAATTGGATAAATATTCCGACTTTCTATTACTATTTTTCTATTACTATTATTATATATATATAAAAGATCCTTTTCCTGACATAGTTGAGAGTTCCTATAACTTAATAAATTCATGAAGGGGGAAGAAACTATTTCAATAGTCTTTAATTTCAAAGGGACATTATCCATTGTTGTTTTAAAAAATGGAATAAAAAAATGAAAAATAGGGAAAAGCCCGCTATCGGAATCGAACCGACGACCATCGCATTACAAATGCGATGCTCTAACCTCTGAGCTAAGTGGGCCCACATAATACAAATTTTCTATGCATAGGAATTCAATCCACTATAGTATTAGTATAGTGTCTATCGAAATATAGAAAAAGAGTAGAATCTAGAATTTCTAATACTAAGAAATAGTGAATATTATAGAACATAACAATTCATATAGCGATATACACTTTCTAGTTCTTTATCACAATTCGAAATTCGAATTTTATTCTATTTGATAGTAAATCTTAAATATTTGTAGATAGTCAATTTTTTTTTTAATTCACATGACATTTGAAACTCTTTTTGTTTCACTTCTATAATATATTATTCTATTATAAGTTCTATTCTATTTTCGATTTTTTATCCTATATATTTCTAATTCTATATTTTTTTCGAAGTTGAATTATTTAATTAGTTATAACTAATCAGATATTCTTTGGCTTTCATTCGTAAAGAGGGCAAAAAAAAAAAGAATCGACCGTTCAAGTATCCCCTATTCCATGGGATAGGTGGCAGTAATAGAAAGAGATATATGGAGTATATATCAATCTATATTGAATTGCCGATAGAGAAAGGATAAAATCCAATTTGATTGGAGCAAATACGGGTTTCCTATACTTAAGAAAGAAAATCTTTTTTCGAGATAGTAAATAGTAATCGGGATCTAAAAAATGCAAGGGTTCCTGTATAAATCAAAGAAAACAAAAGAAATGATATCATAATGAGATCCTAATCTCAAAACAAAAGGAAGGGGGATATGGCGAAATCGGTAGACGCTACGGACTTAATTGGATTGAGCCTTGGTATGGAAACCTACTAAGTGATCACTTTCAAATTCAGAGAAACCCCGGAATTAATAAAAATGGGGCAATCCTGAGCCAAATCCTGTCTTCTCAAAACAAAGGTTCAGAAAGCGAAAAAAAGGATAGGTGCAGAGACTCAATGGAAGCTGTTCTAACAAATGGAGTTGACTGCGTTGGGTAGAGGAATCTTTTCATCGAAACTTCAGAAAGGATGAAGGATAAACATATCTATTGAATACTATATCAAATAATTAATGATGGGCCAAGTCTGTATCTGTATTTTTTTAGATGAAAAATAGAAGACTTGTTGTGAATTGATTCCACATTCAATAAAGAATCGAATATTCATTTATCAAATAACCCACTCCATAGTCTGATAGATCTTTTAAAGAACTGATTAATCGGACGAGAATAAAGATAGAGTCCCATTCT